GTAGTAGTCGCTACTATTATCATTACATGTATGATACTCAATCCAGTTGGAATAATCACGTTAATAGTTGCATTGATAGTTATCTGCGTTCTGAAATCAGTATTGATAGTTACATTTCAGGCGGGACCCATAATTACAGTGACAGTTATGTTTATAGTTTCATTTGTAATGAAAGTATAAGTAGTAGTGAAAGTATAAATTATAGTATGAGAACTAGTGTTAATAGCACTGATTTCAATATAAGAGGAAGATCTAATGATTTAGATATAAATAAAAAATACAGACATTTATGGGTTCAGTGCGAAAATTGTTATGGATTAAATTACAAAAAATTTTTTAAGTCAAAACTGAATATTTGTGAACAGTGTGGATATCATTTGAAAATGAGTAGTTCAGAGAGAATCGAACTTTTGATTGACCCAGGTACTTGGGATCCTCTGTATGAGAGTATGGTCTCGACGGACCCCATCGATTTTCATTCAGAGGAGGAACCTTATAGAGATCGTATTGATTTTTATCAAAGAAAGACAGGTTTAACTGAAGCTGTTCAAACGGGCATAGGTCAACTAAATGGTATTCCCGTAGCAATTGGGGTCATGGATTTTCAGTTCATGGGAGGAAGTATGGGATCCGTAGTCGGTGAGAAAATCACCCGTTTGATCGAATATGCTACTAATCAATCTCTACCTGTTATTATTGTATGTGCTTCTGGAGGAGCACGCATGCAAGAAGGAAGTTTGAGCTTGATGCAAATGGCTAAAATATCTTCTGCCTTATATAATTATCAATTAAATAAAAAGTTATTCTATATATCAATTCTTTCATCTCCTACAACCGGTGGAGTTACAGCCAGTTTTGGTATGTTGGGAGATATCATTATTGCTGAACCTAATGCCTACATTGCATTTGCGGGTAAAAGAGTAATTGAACAAACATTGAATAAGGCAGTACCCGACGGTTCACAAGCGGCTGAATATTCATTCCATAAGGGCTTATTCGATCCAATCGTACCACGTCATCTTTTAAAAGGTGTTCTGAGTGAGTTATTTCAGCTCCATGGTTTCCTTCCCTTGACTTAAAATTTTGAAAATTCAAGTACAGTATTAGATTCAGTTATTTGTAGTGAGCAATAAATAATTCATCATCGTGACAAAAAACCAATAAAAATGACGTTTGGGAACATAAATTCTGCTTGCTGTAGGAAGAGTCAGAAGTTTTGGATAATGACTTTTCTCTTTTCCCGCGGATCCGTTTTGTTTGTATTTTACCTCTATTTCTGATTAGGAATTAGAAACCCAGTATAAAAAAGTTAATTTTTCTTCCTAGGGATTTTTTTGTTTTGAAAAAAATAAGAATTTTCGAATTGTATTTGTCCTTCTTACGTCTTAATTACGTTTTAATGCTTATTAAATTTTAATGCTTCTTAGTTTTTATTAGTTTTAGTTCTTAACTTTTTTTATTAGTTTTAGTTCTTAACTTAATTATAATTAAAATTCTTATTTTTTTTTTTATTATATTTATATTATAAATAATATTATAAAAATAAATTTAAAAAATAAAAAATATATAATTTATTATAATTTTTTTATTATTTATTATTATATAATAAACATAAAAACAAGCACAAAGAAAACAATTAGAAATTCATAAATTATAAATAAAAAAAATGCAATTATAAGATAAAAAACTAAAAAACGGATTATTAATATCTAATCTAATTATTAATACTAATTATGAATTTTTTAATATAAAATATAAAATATAATGTGTAATATATAGTAAAGTAATATATAGTAAAATAGAATTGATGTATAATTTGTAAATATATTAGTAATAGAAGTAATCTCTATATCCTCATATCTTCCGAAAATCCATTTTTTTGACTTTTACGATGAATCCCTCTTGTATCAGATTAGTTAGAGTCGCGAACTCAAAAAAACTTCTTATTATTTTAGAAAGCAGATAAGAATGAAAACAGGATAAGAAAAAGTTTATTATTAAATAGAATTATCATACATATTCGTGTAGAAAGATAAATAAAATAGGTACATTTAATGTAGTTTTATGTTTCTTGTACTTTTATGTTTCTTGTACTTAATATTATTATTTACTTAAATTAATATTATTATTTACTTAAACTACTATTTATTAACTACTTATTTATTAACTACTTCTACTTATTATTTATTAACTACTTAATATAAATAATAATATAAATAATATTAATATAATATATAAATATAATTTAATATAATATATAAATAATAAATAATATAAATTAATATAAATAATAAATATAATATATAAATAATATAATAATAATATATAAATAATATAATAATAATATATAAATAATAAATAATATTAAATAATATATAATTAATAGATAGATATAATTAATTAGATATAATTAATAGATAAACTACTTATCATAAGATATCTTTATAAGAGGTTCAAATATTAAATTGAGGTACCCATTCTATGACAGATTTCAACTTACCCTCCATTTTTGTGCCTTTAGTGGGCCTAGTATTTCCGGCGATTGCAATGGCTTCTTTATTTCTTTATGTCCAAAAAAATAAGATTGTCTAGCTGCGATGTATGGGACCAAATCTCACAAGTTATTTCAATCAACGCTGGATCATTTTTTAGGTATCTATTTTTTAGCGGAATATGGTACGATATGTGACTCCTTGCGAATACAAATGAAAGGAAGAGCCGTTTTGCATATATATACATTATATCCGTATAAATGCATGTATACGCAGGTATAGCTCTGGTCAAAAGCGGATCGTCGAATATTTAATATTTAAAGTGGAAAGTCAATGTATCTAACCAATTACTTCTAATGGTTCACATTAAGTGCTAGTTGATGAGAGTTACCTCGGGCTCGGGAGCAAAATAAGTCAAATTCATTTGGTTTATTCTCCCAATTCCAATCGAATGCAATTGGATCTAGTATAGTATGAACTGGCGATCAGAACATATATGGATAGAACTTATAACGGGGTCTCGAAAAACAAGTAATTTTTTCTGGGCCTGTATCCTTTTTTTAGGTTCACTAGGATTCTTAATCGTTGGAACTTCCAGTTATCTTGGTAGGGATCTGATATCCGTATTTCCATTTCCATATCAGCAAATATCTTTTTTTCCACAAGGGATTGTGATGTCTTTCTATGGAATTGCGGGTCTATTCATTAGCTCCTATTTGTGGTGCACAATTTTGTGGAATGTAGGTAGTGGTTATGATCGATTCGATAGAAAAGAAGGAATAGTGTGTATTTTTCGTTGGGGATTTCCTGGAAAAAATCGTCGTATCTTCCTTCGCTTCCTTATGAGTGAGATTCAGTCAATCAGAATGGAGGTTAAAGAGGGCCTTTATACTCGACGTGTCCTTTATATGGAAGTCAGGGGCCAGGGAACTATTCCCTTGACTCGTACTGATGAGAATTTAATTCCGCGAGAAATTGAACAAAAAGCTGCGGAATTAGCCTATTTCTTGCGCGTACCAATTGAAGTATTTTGAAATGAAACGAGGAATAAATACTTTCTCAGCATGAGAAAAGGAATTCAGTAATCTTTTTCATTGTATTTTAATACAACTGAAGTTTCTTCAGAATGCTCATTCGAGTGGAACATGCTAGATTCTATTTCTTTGTTCTGTTGATGTGGTGGCGACCCTTAGAATAAGGCAAAAGCAGGGGGACGTATATGGAACAAAACGACTAAACTATAATAAGAAGTAATTTTTCGTCTGCCAAAATTTTGTTAGCGTATGGTGGAGTTCAACTCAATTCTTTCTTTCATATTTCATACTAGTAACAAGCATAATAAGTATAGATTCATTACATATACCAAAACCGGACATTTCGAAATAGGGAATTCATCTTTTCTTTTTAGTTTAGGGCCAAATTCCATTTTATAATTGATATATTTTATAATTGATAATTGATATATTAGATATAGATACAGATAGATCATACTTTTTATCTTTCATTTTGCTCCTTGAGAAACAAACGATTGGATCTCTCATAACCATCCAATTTATCTCTCGTTTTGTCACTTATTTCGGATTTCATCATCAATATTCTTCAGAAATATCTCCTCTTTTCCTAGGGTGAAACATTTCGAAATAATTACTTGGTCCACGGTGGAGTTCTTTCGTCTTGAAATTTGAATAATATTCTTCAAACGGTTTTTGAGCATTCGTCAAAAAGAACAAATAAGGATGCAATACAATGGGGTTAAAATTTGTTCAATTTAAATATCTTATCTGCATTTCTGCATTTTTTTTTCATCCAAAACAGACTCTATCTTTATTCTATTTCTATATTTATTCTATTCTATATTCTATATTTAATATTTAATTTAGTTAGATCAAGGACTAAGTAAAGGACTAAATAATTATAAAAAAATTGAGAATAGATCCATAGGTTCCACACCTTGTTCTTGTTATAGAACTCATGCTTCAGAGAAATATCAAATAAGATAAAATTGACAAATAAAAAGAAGCAAGTTTATTAACAATTCAAAAAAAGAAAAGTGAAAAAAAAAAAAAAGAAAGCGTTGATTTTCCTTCCATATCTTGCATCTATAGTATTTTTACCCTGGTGGGTCTCTCTCTCATTTAATAAATGTCTGGAACCTTGGGTTAATGATTGGTGGAATATCAGGCAATCCGAAACTTTCTTGAATGATATTCAAGAGAAGAACGTTCTAGAAAAATTCATAGAATTAGAACAACTATTTATGTTGGATGAAATGATAAAGGAGTACCCAGAAACACATCTACAAAAGCTTCGTATAGGAATCCACAAAGAAACAATACAATTGGTCAAAATACATAATGAATATAATTTACATAGCATTTTCAATTTCTCGACAAATATAATATGTTTCGCTATTCTAAGTAGTTATTTTATTCTGAGTAATGAAAAACTTGTCATTCTTAATTCTTGGGTTCAGGAATTCTTATATAACTTAAGTGACACAATAAAAGCCTTTTCTATTCTTTTAGTCACCGATTTATGGATCGGATTCCACTCTCCACATGGTTGGGAACTAATGATTGGTTCGGTCTACAACGATTTTGGATTAACACATAACGATCAAATAATATCCGGTCTTGTTTCCACTTTTCCAGTCATTCTAGATACAATTGTGAAATACTGGATTTTCCATTATTTAAATCGTGTATCTCCTTCACTTGTAGTCATTTATCATTCAATTAATGAATGAGAATGAAGAACTCATTTGATCTCTTGATATCAATCAAATCAGAAAGATTCTTTCTTCGTGCATAACGAAATTCAAATTTGACTTATTCTTTCTTTATACTTCTACCTGTTTATTCAGGGTATTTGTCCTATATTCCAGTACAACGACAGACTTGTGGATAGGGAACTATACTAGCTACCTACCTAATTTATTGTAGAAATTGGGGGATCGATGATTGGACCATGCAAAATATAAATACTTTTTCTTGGGTAAAGGAGCAGATGACTCGATTTATTTCTGTATCGATCGTGATATATGTAATAACTCAGACATCTATTTCAAATGCATATCCTATTTTTGCGCAGCAGGGTTATGAAAATCCACGAGAAGCAACTGGACGAATTGTGTGTGCCAATTGCCATTTAGCTAATAAGCCCGTGGATATTGAGGTTCCGCAATCTGTGCTTCCTGATACTGTATTTGAAGCAGTTGTTAGAATCCCTTATGATACGCAATTGAAACAAGTTCTTGCTAATGGCAAGAAAGGGGGTTTGAATGTAGGGGCTGTTCTTATTTTACCCGAGGGATTCGAATTAGCTCCTCCCGATCGTATTTCCCCCGAGATGAAAGAAAAGATAGGCAATCTTTCTTTTCAGAGTTATCGTCCCACTAAAAAAAAGATTCTTGTGGTAGGTCCTGTTCCTGGTCAGAAATATAGGGAAATAGTCTTTCCTATTCTTTCTCCCGACCCTGCTACGAGGAAGGACGTTCACTTCTTAAAATATCCCATATATGTAGGCGGAAACAGGGGAAGGGGTCAGATTTATCCCGATGGGAGCAAGAGTAACAACACTGTCTATAATGCCACATCCGCAGGTATAGTAAGCAAAATTGTACGTAAAGAAAAAGGCGGATATGAAATAACCATAACCGATCCATCGGATGGGCATCAAGTGGTTGATATTATACCTCCAGGACCGGAACTTCTTGTTTCAGAGGGTGAGTCTATCAAGCTTGATCAACTATTAACAAGTAATCCCAATGTGGGGGGGTTTGGTCAGGGAGATGCCGAGATAGTGCTTCAAGATCCGTTACGTGTTCAAGGTCTTTTGTTCTTCTTAGCATCTATTATTCTAGCACAAATATTTTTGGTTCTTAAAAAGAAACAGTTCGAAAAGGTTCAATTGTACGAAATGAATTTTTAGATACAGGGATTTCTTAGTACAAGTTGGTAAAGGGGAAGGGCCAAATTTTTATTGATCATACTATTGTATGTAGTATGATCAATAAAATTTGTAAAGTCCTTTGTTTGTTTTGTCTATACTGTTTTTGCTTTGAGAGATGTCTAAAATTTATTACTTCTATTCCATATAATAGACCATTCGTAGTACTAGTAATAGATAATAGGTATACAAATACAATACGATACAAAGGAGGAGAATACAAAGCAAAAGGTAAATAAAAGATACAAAGTTTCTAGCAAGAAAAGGGAAATCCCTTTTCTTGTGTCGAGATACGAGATAATAATGATTCTTTCTCCTGTTCGTCAAAGATAAGATTACTATTTTTGGGGATCTATCAGATTATCTCATCACAGTTCGAATTTTATTTTTTTTTTTAGAGTAAGGTTTTATGAGTATATAAAAAAATGATTTGTAGGATGTCTCATCTGTAGAAATCCATATAATATATATATTTGATTTGATCATCCAGAAAATCGATGAATTCTTTTTTTGCTTCGTCAGAGTTAATAAATATTATGTAGTAATAACAGAGAGAGACTTTGAATTTATTAATGGATTCAATTCTTCAAAAACATTACCAGAAACAAAGGAATATAGTATTGAAACATTAAGCAAGAGATTCGTTATGTCATTCATTTTGACAAGTAATAATATTTTTTTATTATGTTGACTAGGTAACTTTCCCGCTTTTAGGTTATGGAGTGAATCAAAGCTTCGCTATAGCTATAAAAGTAAGAACTCAGCGGGACCATACCCCTCGAATCAGACAAAACAAAGGGGTAGGGGTATGGTCCCGCTGAGTTCTTACCTTTTCGTGTCTACAATCAAGTTCATCTTAATTACTACAGAGATGAGCCTAATCCGGAATATGAACCGTAAAAGAAAATACCAATTGAACCGATCACAGGAATACCAGCTACAGTACCTATTAGCCAAAGAGGAATCCTTCCAGTAGTATCGGCCATTTATCCCACCTTCCTCCACATTTCATCAAGTGGTCATGCTAGAGACAAAAACAGTCATGGATAATTATGAAGAT